ATCATATTATTTCCAATTCCAAAAATTCGATTTTCAATGTTCCTATTTACGGCGACGAAGAATAAAACTATCACTATATTTGTTCCTTTTCCTACTTCTTCTTCCAAGCGCAGGATAACCCCAAGGGGTTGTGGGTTTTTTTCTACCAATTGGGGCTCTCCCTTCACCGCCCCCATGGGGATGGTCTACAGGGTTCATAACTACTCCTCTTACTACAGGACGCTTACCTAGCCAACACTTAGATCCGGCTCTACCCAAACTTTTTTGGTTCACCCCAACATTACCCACTTGTCCGACTGTTGCTAAGCAGTTTTTGGATATCAAACGGACCTCCCCAGATGGTAATCTTAATGTGGCCGATTTACCCTCTTTTGCAATCAGTTTCGCTACAGCGCCTGCTGCTCTAGCTAATTGTCCACCCTTTCCAAGTGTGATTTCTATGTTATGTATGGCCGTGCCTAAGGGCATATCGGTTGAAGTAGATTCTTCTTTTTTATCAATCAAAACCCCTTCCCAAACTGTACAAGCTTCTTCCAAAGCATACGGCTTTCTAGATGTATATGATGATATCTAGACAGATGGATTTGATATGAATCGTATGATGAAGTACCACATGAGTGGATATATAGGAATCCAAATCTGCCGAATCACTTATGTTATGATCTTCTACATCCTAGGTCTCCCCGTTCCGTCATCTGGCTTATGTTCTTCATGTAGCATTCAGACCGGATGACTCTATGAAATTACGTCGATACTTGCACATATTACGGGTAACGTAGGAGACATCTCTATTTTTCCCCGGGGGGTCTTTCTAATTATCACTGCTTAACTTTCAATTCGCCTCTGACCATCAAATGAAATGTGAATAACCCGTCCTCCTCTCTTGGCGCTTCCGGTTCTGTGCGCGCTTCAAACAATTTTGTCTTCTCCATATTACCATATCTCTAGAGTCAATAATTTTCTATGAGGAACTACTGAACTCAATCACTTGCTGCCGTTACTCAACAGTTTTCTGTTGAGGTCTATCCCGTAGAGGTACTCCAATTGGATCAGTGATCGATTTCTAGGTTTCGTCGTAAACCTAATTGGTTACTTCCAATTACGTAAATCAATAGTTCAAACCGCACTCAAAGGTAGGGCATTTCCCATTGATATAGGAACTTCTGTACCAGAAACAATGGTATCTCCAATTATAGCCCCTCTGGGATGTAAAATATATCTCTTCTCACCATCCCCATAGTGTATGAGACAAATGTATGCATTTCGATTAGGGTCATATTCTATGGTTACGATTCTACCAGATATCCCTTTTTCATTCCGTCGAAAGTCGATTTTACGGTATAGACGCTTATGACCTCCCCCTCTATGCCCTGCGGTAATGATCCCTCTGGCATTACGACCTTTACCACAACGATGCTGTCCATAGATCAAATTATTTCGTGGATTGGATTTCACTTGACTGTCTACGGCTCCATTGCGTGTGCTCGGGGTAGAAGTTTTGTATAAATGTATTGCCGTGTTATTAAGTCTTTTGCTTTAAGTTCTTTTCTCTATAAGAGGTGGAATAGAATAACCCGGTTGAAGCGTAATGATCATACGTCTGTAATGCATTGTATGTCCCATAATAGGTCCCATCCTTTTACCCTTTCCCGGGAGTCGATGACTATTCATAGCTCTTACCTTGACACCAAAGAAGAGTTCGACCCAATGCTTTATTTCTGTCCTAGTTGATCCTGATTCGACATTAGAAGTATATTGATTGTTCCCCAATAACCGAATACTTTTTTCTGTAAATACTGCATATTTGATTCCATCCATAAATCCATTTTCTTCCCTATGAGTTCCAGTATCGATAAGAATTCTAGTTCTTACTGTTCATATGTTATGGTATGAATATACCATACCAATTCGCTATGTATGGATGATGAGATTCCATTGATACAGAGCCAATTCCAATAGACTTATTGAATGTTCCCATTGGCGTGCATCCAGCAGGAATTGAACCTACGAATTTGCCAATTATGAGTTGGGCGCTTTAACCATTCAGCCATGGATGCTTAACAGGGATCATCGTACATCGTGAATAACCAAATTCCAATTGAAATGAAATCTTTAGGAGGAATCAATGAAACGACATCAATTCAAATCCTGGATATTCGAATTGAGAGAGATATTGAGAGAGATCAAGAATTCTCACTATTTCTTAGATTCATGGATCAAATTCGATTCAGTGGGATCTTTCACTCACATTTTTTTCCACCAAGAACGTTTTATGAAACTATTTGACCCCCGAATTTGGAGTATCCTACTTTCACGTGATTCACAGGGTGCAACAAGCAATCGATATTTCACGATCAAAGGTGTAGTACTGCTTGTAGTAGTGGTCCTTATATCTCGTATTAACAATCGAAAGATGGTCGAAAGAAAAAATCTCTATTTGATGGGGCTTCTTCCTATACCTATGAATTCCATTGGACCCAGAAAGGAGACATTGGAAGAATCTTTTTGGTCTTCCAATAGAAATAGGTTGATTGTTTCGCTCCTGTATCTTCCAAAAGGGAAAAAGATTTCTGAGAGTTGTTTCATGGATCCGCAAGAGAGTACTTGGGTTATCCCAATAAAGAAAAAGCGTATCATGCCTGAATCTAACCGGGGTTCGCGGTGGTGGAGGAACCGGATCGGAAAAAATAGGGATTCTAGTTGTCAGATATCTAAGGAAACCGTAGCTGGAATTGAGATCTCATTCAAAGAGAAAGATAGCAAATATCTGGAGTTTCTTTTTTTATCCTATACGGATGATCCGATCCGCAAGGACCATGATTGGGAATTTTTTGATCGTCTTTCTCCGAGGAAGAAACGAAACATAATCAACTTGAATT